ACGCAACGATGATTATTTTCTACAAATCACAAAGACATCGGAACTCTATATTTTATTTTCGGAGCTTGAGCTGGAATAGTAGGAACTGCTCTTAGTTTAATTATTCGAGCTGAGCTTGGTCAACCTGGTAGTCTTATTGGTGACGACCAAATCTATAACGTGGTCGTTACCGCCCACGCCTTTGTAATAATTTTCTTTATAGTGATACCAATTATAATTGGTGGGTTTGGAAATTGACTTGTACCCTTAATATTAGGGGCCCCTGATATGGCCTTTCCCCGGATAAATAATATAAGTTTCTGACTATTACCCCCCTCTTTAACCCTTCTTTTATCTAGTGGTATGGTTGAAACAGGAGTTGGGACTGGTTGAACAGTTTACCCCCCTTTAGCCGCCGGAATTGCTCACGCAGGAGCTTCGGTAGATCTTGCTATTTTCTCACTCCACTTAGCCGGGGTTTCTTCGATTTTAGGAGCAGTAAACTTTATAACTACCGTTATTAATATACGAAGAACAGGGATAACAATGGACCGGATCCCTCTTTTCGTCTGGTCGGTTTTTATTACTGCCCTTCTTTTACTTTTATCTCTCCCAGTTCTAGCAGGAGCCATCACTATACTTCTTACTGACCGAAATCTTAATACTTCTTTTTTTGACCCGGCGGGGGGAGGGGATCCTGTCCTTTACCAACACTTATTTTGGTTTTTCGGGCACCCAGAAGTTTATATTCTTATTTTACCTGCTTTCGGGATAATTTCTCACATTATTAGCCAAGAGTCCGGTAAGAAAGAAGCCTTCGGTACTCTAGGTATGATTTATGCTATGCTTGCCATTGGGATTTTAGGTTTTGTTGTGTGAGCACACCACATGTTTACCGTTGGAATAGACGTAGACACTCGTGCTTACTTTACTTCTGCCACTATGATTATTGCCGTTCCGACCGGTATTAAAATCTTTAGCTGATTGGGCACTCTCCACGGGACCCAGCTGAATTATAGACCATCGTTATTATGAGCCCTTGGGTTTGTATTTCTCTTCACTGTTGGTGGTTTAACAGGGGTAGTTCTAGCAAACTCTTCAATCGACATTATTCTTCATGATACTTATTACGTAGTTGCTCACTTTCATTACGTACTTTCTATAGGAGCAGTTTTTGGTATTTTTGCGGGAATTGCCCATTGATTCCCTTTATTTACAGGGCTAACTTTAAACCCGACATGAATAAAAATACACTTTATCACTATATTTATTGGAGTTAACATTACTTTCTTCCCCCAACACTTTCTTGGTCTTAATGGTATGCCCCGCCGATATTCTGACTACCCCGATGCTTACACTCCTTGAAATGTTCTTTCTTCCATCGGGTCTACTATTTCACTAATCGCTGTTCTAGGATTTATTCTTATTGTGTGAGAAGCGCTTACAAGTGCTCGTCCTGTGCTATTCTCTTTATTTTTGCCCACTTCGATCGAGTGACAACACAACCTTCCTCCAGCGGACCACAGTTTTATAGAGATCCCTTTAATTACTAACTTCTAAAATGGCAGACAGATGCTTAGGATTTAAGCTCCTACCAGGAAGATTATTTCTTCTTTTAGAATTAATGGCAACATGAGGTCACTTAGGGTTTCAAGACAGAGCTTCACCGCTTATAGAACAGTTAATTTTTTTTCACGATCACACCATAGTAGTTTTAATTCTTATTACTACGGTGGTAGGGTATATAATGGCTACTTTATTTTTTAATACTCTTACAAATCGATTTTTACTGGAAGGACAAACCATTGAAATTATTTGAACAATTCTGCCCGCTATTATTCTTGTTTTTATTGCTCTCCCCTCACTGCGTCTTCTTTACCTTTTAGACGAAGTCAATAACCCTAGAATTACTCTCAAAACGATCGGGCATCAATGATATTGAAGATATGAGTACTCTGACTTTTTACAAGTAGAGTTTGACTCTTATATGATGCCCACTAACGAACTTGCCGACAACGGATTCCGATTGTTAGATGTAGATAACCGCACTGTCTTGCCTATAAATACTCAAGTCCGAGTATTGATCAGTGCCGCCGACGTTATTCACTCCTGAACTGTTCCTGCTTTAGGGATTAAAGCCGACGCAATCCCTGGACGACTAAATCAAGTAAGCTTTTTAATTAACCGCCCGGGGCAATTTTACGGACAGTGTTCAGAGATTTGTGGGGCTAACCACAGTTTTATACCTATTGTGATTGAAAGTGTCTCAATTAATTCATTTTTAAACTGGGTTTCTTCAAGCAGAGACGCCTCACCAGATGACTGAAAGTAAGTGTAGGTCTTTTAAACCTATTATAGTCAGTAACGCCGACTTCTGGTGAAAGAAAAATTAGTTAATTTATAACCTAAGCTTGTCATGCTTAAATAATCAACCTAATTGATATTTTTCGATCCCACAAATAGCCCCCCTCCTTTGATTAAATCTTTTTGTTATATTTTCCGCCACCTTTATTATTTTTTTAATTTTGAACTATTTTATCAAAGTTCCCTCTAAAATTGAAAGAGCCCCTTTTTTTGTACCGACAAAGCAAATTAATTGAAAATGATAACTAATTTATTCTCGGTATTCGACCCCACTTCCACTTTAATATCTTTACCCTTAAACTGACTTTCTACTTTTCTTGGAATTCTTTTTATCCCAATGCTTTATTGAGCTATGCCATCTCGTTGGTCTCTTTTCTGGTCTATAGTTACCGAGACTCTCCACAAAGAGTTTAAAACTCTCCTTGGCTCAGCCAACCCTGGTTCTACTATTATTTTCGTTGCCCTTTTCAGTCTCATTGTCTTTAATAATTTTTTAGGCCTTCTTCCTTATATTTTTACTAGAACAAGACATCTTATTATAACTCTTTCTTTAGCCCTACCCCTTTGGCTTGCATTTATAATGTTTGGGTGAATTAACCACACGCAACACATATTTGCTCATTTAGTACCTCAAGGGACCCCCGCTGCCCTAATACCATTTATAGTTTTAATTGAAACGATCAGAAATGTAATTCGTCCTGGCACGTTAGCAGTCCGTTTAGCTGCAAATATAATCGCCGGCCACTTATTACTAACCCTTATAGGAAGCACCGGTCCTTCCCTTTCTTCGACTTTAGCAGTTATTCTTGTCTTAAGACAAATTCTTTTATTAATCTTGGAAGCTGCTGTAGCAGTTATTCAATCTTATGTTTTTGCTGTTTTAAGCACCCTTTACGCCTCAGAAGTCGTCTAACTAATGACATCATCACACGGACACCACGCTTACCATTTAGTAGATATAAGCCCCTGACCCTTAACGGGCTCAATCAGGGCTATAATATTAACCACAGGTCTGGTTAAATGGTTTCATCAATTTAACCCAGACCTCTTAGTCTTAGCCCTTATTGCCACGTCTCTTACAATAATTCAATGATGGCGAGATATTACACGAGAAGGAACTTACCAAGGACTACACACGAAAGTTGTTACCCTTGGGCTTCGTTGAGGTATAATTTTGTTTATTACATCCGAGGTTCTCTTCTTTTTTTCTTTCTTCTGGGCCTTTTTTCACAGAAGCTTATCACCTAATGTTGAGGTTGGTAGTTGTTGGCCCCCTACCGGTATCCAGCCTTTTAACCCTTTCCAAATTCCTTTACTAAATACAGCTATTTTACTGGCGTCTGGAGCAACAGTAACTTGGGCTCACCATGCTATCATAGACTCCAATCACTCTCAGGCGACTCAAAGATTAGCTTTAACTTGTGTTTTAGGGGTTTATTTTACCGCCCTCCAAGCTCTTGAATATTTTGAAGCTCCCTTTACAATTGCCGACTCGGTTTATGGATCTACTTTCTTTGTCGCAACCGGCTTTCATGGTCTTCATGTTATTATTGGTAGAGCTTTCCTAACAGTCTGCTTGTACCGCTTATATAAATGTCATTTTTCCGCTGCCCATCACTTTGGATTTGAAGCTGCAGCTTGATACTGACACTTTGTAGATGTTGTTTGACTCTTCCTTTATATCTCTATTTATTGATGAGGGGGTTAGCCTTTTTAGTATAAAAAGTATTTTTGGCTTCCAACCAGATGGTCTAGAGTTGACCTAGAAAAGGCAATGGTTATTTTACTACTTTCAATTTCTCTCACACTTATTATTAGATCAGTGGTTATAATTTTAGCTTCTTTACTGGCAAAAAAAACCATCATAAACCGGGAAAAAAACTCTCCTTTTGAGTGTGGGTTCGACCCAAAAGGGTCTGCCCGGCTGCCCTTTTCGCTTCGCTTCTTTTTAATTGCAGTTATTTTCTTAATTTTTGATGTAGAGATTACTTTACTTTTACCATTGGCAACCATCACTCACCTGTGTAATATTAGAGCATGGGCCTACACAGGTTTCTTTTTTATTGTCATTCTTCTTTTAGGCCTATACCACGAGTGAAACCAAGGTGCTCTTGAATGGGCCAGCTGGAGTTATAATCAACAATGATATTTGATTTGCACTCAAAAAGTGCTTCTTTAGAAGCTAACTTCACAAGTGGAAAGCGAAGTGTTGCATTCAGTTTCGGCCTGGAATTTGGTGTTAAGTCACCTTCACTTATTGGTTAAAGCCAAATAGAGGCGTATCACTGTTAATGATAGAACTGAAGTCTATCTTCTAACCAAGGAGATAGGATGGTCAAGAAGAAGCTGCTAACTTCTCACTTAAGCGGTTAAAATCCGTTTATATCTCTGTTATTATAGTGTAAACAACACGTTACATTTTCGTTGTAAAGCTAAAGGTAACCACCCCTTTTAAAAGCGGCATTAAAATAAGAACTATTTATGGGTAAACCTACCTCCTTTGCGGCTTCAACACAACGCTCTTTATATTAAGCTACACAAATAACTTACAATGAAGAATAAAACGATAACTCACAACAAAAATCTTAATATGTAAACTTTTATACTATTATCTTGTAAAACCTGGAGGTAACTTGAGTTTCCTGTTATTACTTTATAAATTCCCTGACCCCCGTAATACTCAGACCATCCTCTATCTCCTACTTTTTGAAGTATGTTGCCCCTCTTCAACAGTTTTTCTCTTATTCCCTGTGTAGAAAGAAAAGGCATAAATCACATTGAACCCACGAACACAGTTTTTCTATACTCTTTCAATGAAATTAACCGGTAATTTACAGCCCCCAAGTTTAAAGCATACCCAATAACTCCCCCAACAAATCTCACAGTTAAAGCTAAAGTCTTAAAGCTCACTCTTATACAAATTATATACGGACAAGGAAAGATTAATCAAGACAGGGCGGCCCCCCCAAATACAGCTCCTCCTCTTAGACAAATCATAGGGTTAGTTATAATTGAAGCGTTATCAGACACCAAGTATAAATTGCCTAAGTTGAAATCCCCAGATAAAGAGTAATAAACTAGCCGCATGGTATAACACACTGTTAACCCCGTTGCTAGCACATATAGTAAAAAAGAGGCTTGATTAATAGGGGATATAAACGCCACCTCTAATACTATATCTTTGGAATAAAATCCAGCTAAAAAGGGAGTTCCACATAAAGCTAGGTTCGCCAGATTTATGCACATTCTTGTTAAAGGTATGTGATAAACTAACCCCCCTATTATTCGGATGTCTTGATAATCTTTTACTCTATGGATTACCGACCCCGCGCATATAAATAAAAGGGCTTTAAATAGAGCGTGGGCTAGCAAATGAAAAAATGCCAAATCTGGATACCCTAGTGACAGAATTCTCATTATAACCCCTAGCTGGCTTAAAGTAGACAGGGCAATAATTTTTTTTAAATCATACTCAAAGTTCGCCCCCAATCCCGCCATAAATATTGTCAATCTTGATAATAATAGAAGTAAAACCTGGGCTTCTGAACTTTCTAGAATAATTCTAAAGCGGATTAATAGATAAACCCCCGCGGTTACTAATGTAGAAGAATGGACTAGGGCGGAAACGGGAGTTGGCGCCGCTATGGCCGCAGGTAATCATGCAGAAAAGGGAATCTGAGCTCTTTTAGTTATGCCGGCTATAACCACTAACCCACACAATAGTCCTAGTCTTTTTCTCCCGGGTAAGTCTGTTCTATAAAACAGGAAGTTTCAACCCCCACACCTGAAAAAGAGAGAAATTCCCAGTAGAATTGCAACATCTCCCACTCGGTTCGAAAGTGCTGTTAGTATCCCCGCGTTCGCAGATTTTTCATTTTGGTAATAAATTACTAACACGTAAGACACCAACCCCAGCCCATCTCAACCAAGCAGAATGCTGATTAAATTTGGTCTAATAATGAGAAATGCCATTGACATTACAAATCCCAGTACCAAATATATAAAACGATTTATATTTTCATCCCCTCTTATATATTCTCCGCTGTAATATAATACCATGGAAGAAATGAACATGACAAACCCCAAAAACATAAAACTTATTCAATCCAGAATTAATGTTATAACTACTGAACAGGAGTTAATACTTAACAGCTCTCACTCGATAAATCAAGCTTGGCCACTTATTAGACACACCAACGATATAAGAAGGCAAATAATAGACCCTCCTAATAGAAAAAATATTCTAGACAAATATATAGGAACCACTAATAACACGGTTTAAGATGAATATTTTCATATCTTCGGCCCCACAAACCGACGTCTTTGTTAAACTACTTAAACTTATAATATACATGAGATTCTTCTACTTTTTAGAATTAATAGGTTTAGGGGGATTCAATGTAATGATAATACTAAATACTCTCGAACCTTGCCTGAGCAACAAGAAAATAAAGCTCTGTAGTATTTACCGTGTTGACTTAGTGAAAACATATACAAGGTGTATGCTGCGCTAAAGAAAGAAAGCAGCGAAATAAAGACTATACTTACTTTTCTTCAGCTTACAACGCTTACAATTAGTCTAATTTCCCCTAATAAATTTAATGTAGGAGGAGCGGCCATGTTCCCGGCTCTTAGTAGAAATCATCACAAAGCTATTCTAGGTATAAAATTTATTAAACCTTTACTCACCAGTAAACTACGACTTCCTACTCGCTCATAAACCATGTTTGCCAAACAAAATAACCCCGAAGAACATAGCCCATGCCCTACCATAACAATTACTGCTCCATTCAACCCTCATCAACCGAAGACTACTAGCCCGGACAAGACCAATCCCATGTGAGCTACTGAGGAATAAGCAATTAATGCTTTAATATCCACCTGGCGGAGACACATTAATCTAACGACAACTCCCCCTACTAATCTTACACTTACTCACAACCAAGACAAATTTTTATTAACCTCTCTAAACAAAGGAAGTACTCGCACTAAGCCATACCCCCCCAATTTCAACAGTACCCCCGCCAAAATTATTGACCCCGCCACCGGTGCCTCCACATGTGCTTTCGGGAGCCACAAGTGTACAAGGAATATAGGTAGTTTTACAATGAACGCAAATACTGTTACTAAATATCACACGCATGGCACGAAACCAACCCCTCTAATCTCTGTAGTAAGCCCCAACGTTAATGTACCCCCCTCTCAGTACAATCTGATTAAAGATAAAAGTAAAGGTAACGAAGCAAATAAAGTATAAAATAATATGTAAACCCCCGCTTGCAACCGCTCAGGCTGATACCCTCACCCCAAAATCAGAATTAGTGTTGGGATCAAGGATCTTTCAAATCTAATATAAAATAACAAATAGTCAGTTGAAGAAAAAGTTAACACTAAAAAAAACAGTAACACAATGTTTACCAACAAGAATAAGCCCGGGAAATTACTATCCTTAAGAATTTTTTGACTTGCCAGGACCACTAAAGTGGTAATTCAAAATCTAAGGAGAATTAAAATGTAGCTTAGGGAGTCTACACCTAAACACCACCCTCTTATAAATACCCCAAACTCGTGATAGCAAGATAGTCCCACTAAAAAGGACGCAATGAATAAAGAACTTTGGGCCGCGCCCCAGTTTCTAACCAACCCCGTCAATATTACACAAGACAAAACAAATTTTAACATTGCAGAACTCTGAAGCTTCTAAAGCAGTCATTTCCATGTGTCCGCACTACCGACACCAAAAGTGCTAATCCTAGCGCCCCTTCGCAGGCGGCTAGTGTTAAAAAGAATAGAACGAAGTACGCTTCATGCCCAAGACTAACCAGATGTAAGCACATAAGTCAAAAGACGCTTAATATAATGTACTCAAGTCTCAACAGTGTATTCAACAAATGTTTACGCTTTGACACAAACACCCATAAGCCACACAATACACTAATTAAAGGAATATAATAATAGAAATTAAGAATTGACATTAGTTTTAATAGTTTAACCAAAACACCGGTCTTGTAAATCGGAATTGAAAGTACTTTTCTTAAAACATCAGAGAAAAGAGACCCCTCTTATCACCAACTCCCAAAGCTAGTATTTTAGTTAAACTACTCTCTGTATTTCACTGATTATTGCCATGTCGCCCGTTATCATTATTTCATCTTTATTATTTACCCGGCTCATCCACCCCCTTGCTATGGGATTGAGACTCTTAGTCCAAACCGTGATAATTTGTTTTATATCTGGACTTTCTATAAGTTCTTTTTGATTTTCTTATATTCTTTTTTTGATTTTTCTGGGTGCTATATTAGTCCTATTTATTTACGTTGCTTCTTTGGCGTCTAACGAAACATTCAGATTTTCTGCCTTGCTTTCCATTCTCATAGCCGCCGCTTTATTATTCGCTTTTGTTTTGCTCTTAATTGACCCTCTCTCTCTCAACACCCCCGTTAATATTTCCCAATCTTCTGCCTCAATACATTCACTTTTTTCTTCAACTCCTTCTTTATTAAACTCAATTTATAATACTACAACAATGAGTTTAACTTTATTTATTGTCTTATATTTGCTATTAACCCTTATTGTGGTAGTTAAGATTACTAACACTTTTTTCGGTCCTCTCCGATTATCTGTTTAATGACAATACCTATACGTAAGTCTCACCCCTTAATCAAAATTGCCAACGGAGCTCTTGTGGATCTCCCCGCGCCCACTAACATTTCTACCCTTTGAAACTTCGGCTCTCTGTTAGGACTGTGTTTAGTAATCCAGCTAATTACCGGCCTTTTTTTGGCCATGCATTACACCGCCCATATTGACCTCGCTTTTTCTAGCGTCGCTCATATCTGCCGGGATGTTAACTACGGATGATTACTTCGGACCCTTCACGCCAATGGAGCTTCTTTCTTCTTTATTTGTTTATATATACACACTGGGCGAGGTATATACTATGGCTCTTTTTTATATCTTCATGCTTGATCGGTAGGAGTTATTATTTTACTTTTAGTGATAGCAACGGCCTTCCTAGGTTATGTTTTACCCTGAGGGCAAATGTCTTTTTGGGGAGCAACAGTTATTACAAACTTATTTTCGGCTATTCCTTATATTGGCCCAGACTTGGTTCAATGAATTTGAGGCGGGTTTGCTGTTGATAACGCAACCTTAACTCGATTTTTTACTTTACATTTCTTATTTCCTTTTGTTGTGGCCGCCGCAACTTTGGTTCACATTTTATTTATCCATCAAACCGGGTCTAACAACCCCCTAGGAATTTTGAGAAACGTGGACAAGATTCCCTTTCACCCTTATTTTACTTTTAAAGACATTACGGGATTTGTAGTTATATTGGCATCGCTTATTTTATTAACCCTTCTTAACCCCTATCTTTTAGGAGACCCTGATAATTTTATCCCCGCCAATCCCTTAGTTACTCCTGTGCATATCCAACCCGAATGATACTTCCTTTTTGCTTACGCAATTTTACGTTCTATCCCAAATAAGCTTGGGGGAGTTATTGCTCTCGTTATATCGATTTTAATCTTGCTTATTCTACCTTTTACACACACCGCTAAGTTCCGAAGACTTACTTTTTACCCCTTAAATCAAATTTTATTTTGATCTCTCGTTTCTATTGTTTTTCTTCTTACCTGAATTGGTGCTCGTCCCGTTGAAGATCCTTATGTTATCACTGGCCAAGTTTTAACCGTCATGTATTTTTCTTTTTATATCGTAAACCCCCTTCTCCTAATATGGTGAGATAGTATATTAGCTTAGTTACTTGGCTGATAGGAAAGCTTGTGTTTTGAAAGCTCATTATAGAGGTTCGAATCCTCTAGTAACTTTTTCCTTAAAAAAGTACAAAGAATTATATTTCAATAATGAAACAAAGTAGTTTTACCCCTATAAAAAATACTAGATAATTCAGGGCCACTGGTAGGAAGCTTTTTCAAGCCAGGTATATCAACTTATCGTACCGGAACCGAGGAAGAGTCCCTCGAACCCAGACAAACGCGAAGGCCACTATTACAAGCTTTACGTAGTAGCCGCCTCTAATTAGGTTTCCTCCCAAAAACAAAAGGGCGAACAGTATGCTTATGAATAAAATTCTAGCATATTCTGCCATAAAAATTAAAGCAAACCCCCCTCTTCTATATTCGGTGTTAAACCCAGAGACCAACTCTGACTCCCCCTCGGCGAAATCGAACGGAGTTCGGTTAGTTTCTGCCAAACAAGAAGCGAACCACACTAATGCCAGGGGAAATGTAAAGAACAGGAACCACACCTCTTTTTGATACTCGTTAAATGAACAGAGGTCAAAGCCCCCAACCAAGAAAATGAAAGAAAGTAGGACTAGCGCCAATCTTACCTCATAAGAGATCGTTTGAGCCACAGCTCGCAAACTTCCTAGCAAGGAGTATTTAGAATTTGAAGACCATCCCGCGCTCATTGTCGTATAGACCCCTAATCTTGTACAACATAGGAAGAATAAGACTCTTATATTGAAATTTATAAGTCCTAGCTCATAAGGCATTACCAATCACACAATGAGAGCGACGAACAACCTGAAAACAGGCGACATATAATAAGCTAGAAAATTAGACATGGTAGGAAGTGTTTGCTCTTTAGTAAATAATTTCACCGCATCCGCAAACGGCTGGAGCAACCCTATAAATCCTACTTTATTGGGCCCCTTTCGAATTTGAATGTAACCTAAGATTTTTCGTTCAAGTAGTGTCACAAAAGCAACTGCTACTAGTACACACACGATAAGGATTAAGTAACTTACTACCATAACTAAAGACATCACCTACTACCTATGGGAGTTTATACCCACATTATTGGATCCTAAGTCCAATGCATAATTCTGCCAAGGCAACTGTTAAAATTAATCTTCAGCTTAAAATTATTTTAACCATCAAATCCTTTCGTACTAAGATGATTTTATAAAACTAGGAGATAGAAACCGACCTGGCTTACGCCGGTCTGAACTCAAATCATGTAAGGATTTAAAGGTCGAACAGACCTTCCTCTATAACTGCTGCGCCACAAGGATACCTTAATTCAACATCGAGGTCGCAACCCTTCTTGTCGATATGAACTCTTAAAGAAGATTACGCTGTTATCCCTAAAGTAACTTAATCTTTTGATCTTTAATAAAGGATCAATTTTTATACAGCAATTACTGTACTTTTTATTAAAGAACAGTTATTTTATTATATCCCCGTCGCCCCAACGAAACAACTCTTAAGTGGATTAGGTTATACTTGTACGAGTGCTAATACATTTTATTTTGTTGTAAAGCTTTATAGGGTCTTATCGTCCCCCTAAGGTATTTAAGCCTTTTCACTTAAAAGTTAAGTTCAATTTGTATAATAGAGACAGATTACTTCTTGTCCAACCATTCATACAAGCCTCCAATTAAGAGACTAATGATTATGCTACCTTCGCACGGTCAGAATACCGCGGCCCTTTAATTTATATCAGTGGGCAGGCTAGACTCTATATAACCACCATACAGACATGTTTTTGATAAACAGGCAGAAGTACTTTTTTGCCGAGTTCCTTAATTATATTTTTCAAATTCTTAAAGTATTTTTTAGATTTTAATATATTTTAAAACACAAGTTTCTACTAATAAAACCAATTTAACTTTTATTTTAATATTAAATAATAATTTTGACTACCAACAGAAGGCTTATTAAAAATAATGTCTTTTTTTACACTAGCTAGAACGCTTTATTAACATGGCTGCTTTTAAGCCTAGCTCAGCAACTTTAAATTTATTTTGCCGTTTTTTGTTTATTACTAGAAAAAGAAGCTTTTCCCTCCTTTTCTTTATCTTAAAGTAGTTTTTGTATACCACCCTAAAATAAAATTAAATTTTATTCGTCAATAACCAGGTATAAAAAATCGGATGACATCTCACCGCTAAAATACAGTTATAAATTTCGTTAAAACGAAAACTTTTACTATAAGTTAACTCTTTTTTTTTCGGGACTTTTTTATTTACTATTAATATGAGTTTTCCCTGATACACAAGGTACGGACACTTATTACTACTTTCTTTTAATTATATTTTCAATTTATTTCATCTTTCCTTCACAGTACTTTTTTCTATCGCTTTCTATTACACAACTTTTTTGATTCATTCTACTTTAATTATTGGACTTACAAAATAGTTTTATGAGACTTACTTTATGCTTTTTTTAATAACAAGACCTTCTTCAAAATACATTGATTTGCACAACGAACTCCTCAACGTAAGTGAGGTGCTTAACTTTCAAGCTCTACTTTGAATTTTCTAGGTGCACTTTCCAGTACACCTACTATGTTACGACTTATCTCGCTTTAGTTAACGAGAGCGACGGGCGATGTGTACATAATCTAGAGCTAAAGTCGAAAGAACGTATTAAAATCTTTCTACTGTTAAATCCGCCTTCATAAAACTGCTTACTCTTTTAATCCGTTTAAAGATGTTTTATTGTAACCCATTTCTTCCTTACTATAGGTTGCACCTTGATCTAATATACTAATAAAGAAATTATTACAGCAACTTAACTTTATTAAGGTTGCCTGTTAATGACGGTATACAAACTGGTCTACAAAGTAAGGCAAGATTTTGCGTGGTTTATCGATTACAGAACAGGTTCCTCTAAATAGACTAGATTACCGCCAAATCCTTTGAGTTTCAAGATAATAACTGTTTAGTACCCAGGTATTTTTTTTTAAAATGAAGAGTAACAGGGTATCTAATCCTGGTTCATAACTTGATCTTAACAGCTTTAATCTCACCTTTTAAAATAAATGAACTGCTAACCAAGAAGCTGATTTCACCCTTTGTTGGTACAGTTCTATTAAATTTAAAGCTTTCTTTAACTGTTTTTAACCGACAATTTCTCATTTTACCCCTCAGTATAACCGCGGCTGCTGGCACAAATTTTAGCCGGATATTTATCAAAATCACCAATTCTAACTCGCGCTTATTATTAGCACCAGGTACTGAGACTTTAATTATTAATGGGCTCCCCTCCATTTGTATGATTAGAGACAATATTTAATCGATCTAACACTTAGTCCAACCAGACTTTACATGTACCCTTGATCTGAAAATGAGAAAATAAGCAAGGATAAAACTTTACTACTCCTAACTACCTGCTTTTAACTTATAAGTTTTACAGTAAACACTTATGCACTTAAGTTTGATCTGAGTATAAGTATTCATTTTTTTGATTTTAAAGACTGATTAATTTCTAGGATTCTATCCCCCCCTCCCCCCTTTTTTTTTGTATAATTCCCTTATCTTTTTTTACCCCTTTGTTATAACATACACAGTTAAGTTACTATTATGAGAACACAACCTTCTACAAGTTTAGGGAGTTGTTCTTTGACAATTGTAAACTTAGAATTTTAGAAAAGTACACTACTTGATTATTAGAACCCCACCCTATATTTACATTTAACTAATTGTTATATGTATTTCATTGTTAATAATTCTAAATCTGATTAGGATAATGATAATTTAAATTCTTATATTTATAAAGTATTAGTTAGTTTTAATTAAACTTTAATATGTGATTTAGTAAACTATATTTAAATAATCGTATATATTATATATACTATCTAAGTTAAAGTAAAGGTTATATTATTTTAATGATTAATTAAATCATTATACATTAATAACTGTCTAATATTTTATTAATTAATTATTTATGATTTAAGCAGGAGTAGTGTAAATACTCATGCTTATTTAAGTTGTAAATTTAGTTATGTATATATTGATTTGTAGACATATTTCTAAATCGCTTAATAATCTTGTAAAATTAATAGTTAGAATCTAAAATACTGTCTTTTCAATATAAAACTAAGTTGCTTGCGGACTTAGTTTTATTTTTTAAAAAGACAGTATTTTTATACATTTAAATACTATTTAAAACCCTATCTTTTACTAATAAACTACTTTTAAAGTAAATAATTGAGTTATATATTAATTAAGAAATTATATAGCTTCTCAATTTTACGTTTTTAGTGAAGTAAACAAAATTGAATAGTCCTTATCATTTCTCAGTTTAGTGCTTTAAACAATTGTCTTGCTATTTTTTTAGACTTTGTGTAATTGTTCGTATATAAATGAAGTGCCTGATAAAAGGATTATCTTGATAGGATAAATAATGTTGCCCCCCCAACCTTCATTGGAAAAATTTTTTTTCCCCCCTTTTTTTTTTACACCCAATGGAATAAACACCATTTCCCCAAAGATCAAAGCTTTGTGTGCACTTTACACCAGGGCGTATTATAGCTTCGCTACGACTTATTGAAAAAGATAAGCTAATGTAAGCTCGTGGGTTCATACCCCATCCATGAGGGTCAACTCCCTCTCTTTTTAAATATACTATCTTCATCTCAAGCCCTCTTTCTTTCCACTCTTCTATTAGGTACGACTCTAGCAGCCTCCTCTTCCTCTTGGTTTGGGGCTTGAGTGGGCCTAGAACTTAACCTTTTATCTTTCATTCCACTTATTTCTACAAAAAATAACCAGTATTCATCAGAAGCAGCCTTAAAATACTTTTTGATTCAGGCTTTAGGTTCTTCGGTGATTATTTTAGCCGCTTCTCTTGTTCTGACAACCATCAGATCAGCTAAGTTCCTTATAGTTGTTGCCTTGTTACTAAAATCGGGTGCTGCTCCTTTCCACTTCTGGTTCCCCAGAGTTATGGAGGGGCTTCAATGACCTTCTGCGATTGTGCTTATAACCATCCAAAAAATCGCCCCAATATCACTTCTTTCTTATTTAGCCACAAGCTATACCTCCCCCATTTTTTCAGCAGCAATCATTCTTTCTGCCTTAGTTGGGGCGATTGGTGGTTTAAACCAAACTTTTCTACGGAAAATTATGGCCTACTCTTCTATTAACCACATGGCTTGAATAATGTCAGCTATTTTAGTAAGCGAAACAAGATGGTTAATATACTTTACTTTTTACTCTTTGGTTTCATCTTCGGTTGCTTTACTTTTTCACCACCAAGAAGCCTTCCATATTTCCCACCTTATTAATCACACGAATCACTTATCCCACTTGAAATTATTAACGTTCATATCGTTATTGTCTTTAGGGGGTCTCCCACCTTTTACTGGCTTTATCCCCAAATGAATTATCATCCAGGAAATAATTTCGTCCGGCGGGTTTTTTACTTTGAGTATTCTTTTGGCCAGCGCCCTAGTCACTTTATTTTACTACCTTCGTGTTTCTTTGGGGGCCATAACTATATCTAACCCTAAAACGAAGTGGAGTACTAAAATAACTCCTTATTCCTTATTAACACCTCTGTTAGTATCGCTTAATACTTTGGGTCTCTTAATCCCCAGAAGTTTAATATTAGTTATTTAAAGTTTTAAGTTATTTAAACTAGTAGCCTTCAAAGCTACTTAAAAGAGTTTTAACCTCTTAAACTTTAAGCTTTGGCATTTAACGCATCTTCAGAATTGCAGTCTGACATCTTATTTTCCACTACAAAGCCATGATAGAGGGATTATACTCCATATATAGATTTACAGTCTATCGCCTATAGTTTCAGCCACACTATCGC